TATACATTATTTTTTATTTTTAAACAATATATATACCAACACATTTACCCACTTGTTGAAGACGCTGGTCGACCTTTTCTGGTTTAGGGGTTTGACAGAATAAAATAGTACTCGTCCGGCGTAGGGGGGTAGGGGGGTTTGCCGCGAGGAAACCAGGGGGAATCTTAGAGTTCTTTGGAGGTGAGACTACAACCTTATGCACTTGAAAGAGATTAATGTGGTTATTAAGTAATGTCTTTCCACCTTTAAACGATATTACTCATGAAAATTCTAAATGTTCAACCTTATTTCAACTGTTCTTAAAGGTGTCTCACATGCAAAGTGAAAGGAAAACCTAAAAAAGATACCAGATGCATTTAGATGATGCTTGCTTGGTGGGTCATGGACAATAAGTTTAACACCATTAATCAGATGCCGGGACAGTTAACTTATTGGGGAGTAATTCAGTTATGGCCCTGAAATAGGAACCAGATGCCAGTAATAGTTCAGTTGTGTAACCCCCACTATTATTGTCCCTGACCTTTCATTAATATTATGCAATTATATAAATCGTTGGTGGTCTCTTACTACATTTTTATTGGAACTCCTAGTTATGTTGGTATTGGCATAGAAACATTTTTGATGGAGTTATGGGGAGTAATCAATTTATCAGTTGTTCTTGACTATTTTCTATTAATGATTTGAATGGTTTATGTATGTAAAGTTTTATGTACTAAGCATTAATGTTTTAATGATATTTATGGTTATAATACATATAATGTACTAGTACATTAATATATGTAATATAATACATATAATGTACTAGTACATATATATATGTAATATAATACATATGATGTACTCTGGGGAATCTACTTCAAGTCTTTTGGACAATATGTACGTGTATTATATAAGGGGTCTTTTATTGTCAGAGGATAGTTTGAATCAGAATCTTAGCTTTGGGAGTTAAGGGTGGGAGTTAAAGTCTCCTTTCTCTGATATTTAAGCACTAGGAAGGAATTTAACCTTCGATCTCCGGATTACAAGACCGGTGCTTTTAGGCTAAGCTACTAGGGCAGTTTCATTCAAGGGCTTTGTTTTCCATTCATCCTGCAAGGGGGGATAGGATTAGGAAGAGGGCAAAATAAATAACTGAGGCGACTTGTCCAATAGTAATAAATGGGTGTTCTACAGGTATACCTCCAATTCATGTTAATACTAATATATCTGCAACTAGTACTCAAAACAGGAATTGTGTAAGTGGACGGAAAGCAAGTCCTCGTTGTTTAGAAGTATGTAGAATTGGCACTACTAGAAGTACTAAAATTGAAAATAGTAGTGCTAGGACTCCTCCTAGTTTATTTGGAATTGATCGTAGGATGGCGTAGGCAAATAGGAAGTATCATTCAGGTTTAATATGGGGTGGTGTAACAAGAGGGTTGGCTGGTGTGAAGTTGTCTGGGTCTCCTAATAGATTTGGGGAAAATAAAGCAATTGATGTTAGTGCTAGCAGTAGGGCTACAAATCCTAGTAGGTCTTTATATGAAAAGTACGGGTGAAATGTAATTTTGTCTGCGTCTGAGTTGAGTCCAACTGGGTTATTTGACCCTGTTTCATGCAGGAAGAGTAGATGTAGTACAGTTGCGCCTGCGATGGCAAATGGAAATAGGAAGTGGAATGCAAAGAATCGTGTTAATGTGGCATTATCAACTGAAAATCCTCCTCAAATTCATTGTACTAAATCATTTCCTACATATGGTACGGCTGACATTAGATTTGTAATTACTGTGGCCCCTCAAAATGATATCTGCCCTCAGGGTAGAACATAACCAACGAAGGCTGTTATTATAGTTAATAAAAGTAATACAACTCCAATATTTCATGTTTCTTTATATAGATAGGAACCATAGTAAAGGCCTCGGGCAACGTGGAGATAAATACAAATGAAGAAGAATGATGCTCCATTTGCATGTATATTTCGAATTAGTCATCCGTAGTTTACATCTCGGCAAATATGGGTAACTGAGGAAAAGGCAGTAGAGATATCTGATGTATAATGTATGGCTAGAAATAGTCCTGTCAGAATTTGTGTAGCTAAGCAGAGTCCTAGTAGAGAACCAAAATTTCATCATACTGAAATGTTTGATGGGGCAGGTAAGTCAACGAGAGCATCGTTGGCGATTTTGATTAAGGGGTGGGTCTTCCGGAAGTTTGCCATTAAGGGTTTCTGTAGTTGAATAACAACGGTGGTTTTTCAAGTCATTGGTCTTGGTTAAAATCCGAGCAGAAATTATGACTTATTTTGTTTTTTTATCTCTTATTGGTTTAGTTTTAGGTCTTGTGGCTGTGGCTTCCAACCCGGCGCCTTATTTTGCTGCTTTGGGTTTAGTTGTGGCTGCAGCAGTAGGCTGTGGGGTGTTGGTAGGCCATGGTGGATCTTTCTTGTCTTTAATTTTATTTTTAATTTATCTCGGGGGAATATTAGTTGTATTTGCTTATTCAGCTGCTTTGGCTGCTGAGCCTTATCCCGAGTCTTGGGGGGATTGATCTGTATTGATTTATGTTGTTATATATATACTAGGAGTAGTGTTAGTAGGTGGTTGGTTTTCTGGCGGGTGATATAAGAATTCTTGAGTGGTTGTTGATGAACTTAAGGAATTTTCGATACTTCGTGGGGATTCAGGAGGGGTAGCTTTAATATATTCCTCTGGGGGTATAATGCTTATTATTTGTGGTTGAGTTCTTTTATTAACTTTATTTGTTGTGTTGGAATTAACACGTGGATTAAGTCGAGGAGCTTTACGGGCTGTTTAAATTGCTATAGTTGTCAAGACTGCTAGGGTTATTGTTAAGAAGAAGATTGTTAGGTATGTTTTAATTATACCTTGTTGGATATTATTAGTAATTTTAATTATAGGAATTTGATTGGATGAAATTCCTTTGGGCCCAATTTTTTCAAACCAGGTTTGGTCTACCAGTTGGGCGGCTATTTTTTGTCCTAAAATTAGGTTTATTTTAGGGGTCATTCGGTGAATAATGGCAGGAAAATATCCTAGTATGTTGGAGAAATTGTGGGCTCAAATGGTTGGGGTAGTTTTAAACTGTTTATTGGTGAGGTTGGCTAGTTCTATGGCTATTAATAATCCAATGATCGTAACTAGGAGGGCGGCCAATTTTAGGGTTATAGGCATGGTTATCACTGGGGTTTTAGTTGGTATATAATTTGAGGTAATGATTAATCCTGCAATAATGCTTCCTCAGGCTAGTCGTTTAATTGGGTTGATGATTGCAGGGTCATTTTCATTAATGGGGGAGAGGGTTAAAAATCGTGGGTGGCCTATAGAGGCAAAGAATACAACTCGGAAGCTATAGATGGCTGTGAATGATGTAGCGATTAGTGTAAGGGCCAGGGCTCAGGCGTTAAGGTAGGATGTGTTTAAGGCTTCAATGATAGCGTCTTTGGAGAAAAATCCTGCTAGGAAGGGAGTGCCTGTAAGGGCGAGACTTCCAATTGTGATGCATGATGAGGTGAATGGGAGAAGATTATGTAATCCTCCTATTTTTCGGATATCTTGTTCATCATTTAGGCTGTGAATAATTGATCCTGAGCAGAGGAATAGTATTGCTTTAAAGAATGCGTGAGTACAAATGTGTAGGAAGGCCAGTTGGGGCTGGTTAAGACCAATGGTCACTATTATAAGTCCAAGTTGACTTGATGTTGAGAAGGCTACAATTTTTTTGATGTCATTTTGGGTTAGTGCACAGGTTGCTGTAAATAGGGTTGTTAGTGCTCCTAGACACAGGCAAGTGGTTAAAGCAGTTTGGTTATTTTCTATTAAAGGGTGAAGCCGGATGAGGAGAAAAATGCCAGCTACTACTATTGTACTTGAGTGCAGTAGGGCAGATACTGGCGTAGGGCCTTCCATCGCAGATGGAAGTCACGGATGTAAGCCAAATTGTGCTGATTTGCCTGTTGCTGCTAGAATAAGACCTATGAGGGGTAGTGTAAGGTCTATGCTTTTTGATGATGCAAAGATTTGTTGAATTTCTCAGGAATTTAAATTTATTGCTAGTCAGGCTATTGAAAGGATTAGTCCAATGTCTCCTACTCGGTTGTAGATTACAGCTTGTAGGGCTGCGGTGTTGGCATCAGCTCGTCCATATCACCATCCAATTAGTAGAAACGATATAATTCCTACTCCTTCTCACCCAATAAATAGTTGAAATATATTGTTGGCTGTCACTAGAATAATTATTGCTACTAGGAATATGAGGAGATATTTAAAGAATCGGTTTATGTTGGGGTCTGCGTGTATATATCATGATGCAAATTCTAGAATGGATCATGTAACATACAGAGCAATAGGGGTAAAAATAATTGAGTACTGGTCAAATTTGAAACTTGTATTAATATCAAATGTTAGTGTGTTTATTCATTGTCAGTTTGTAGTAATTACTTCTACTCCCTGGTCAAGAAAGATGAAGAGTGGAATTAGGCTAACGAAAAAGGCTATTTGAACAGCGGTTTTGACGTGGGAGAGGGCTCAGTCTTTTTTAGCAGGGATTGGGTTTATTGAGGTAAGTAGTGGATAAATTAGTAATGCAAAGATAATTAGAAGGCTTGAGTTAAAAATTAAAGTTGTTGAATGCATAGCTTCTACTTGGAGTTGCACCAAGAGTTTTTGGTTCCTAAGACCAACGGATGAACTATTATCCTTTAGAAGCCCGAGTGAGCCATGGAGTTGAACCATGGTGCTGAAGGATTAGCGGTCCTCAGTGCTCCTTGCCTCTCTCGGCGGATAAGAAGACTCTAACTTCTATTTCTAGAACCACAATCTAGCGTTTTTCTTAAACTATATCTGCAGAAACATCACCCTCACATTAGTTCGGGCTTAAGAACGAGTAAAAGGACAGGAACTAGGTGGAGTGCTATTAATAGGTGTTCTCGGGTGTGTGAGGGTTCTAGTGCAATAATATGTGTTGGGGTTGGGCCTCGCTGGGTCATAAGGAATATGTAAAGTGAGTAGCTTGCTGTAATTAGTGTTCCTAGGCCGGTTAGGATAATTGTTCAGTAGGATCAATTGAATATTGAAGTAATAATTATTAATTCCCCCATTAGGTTGGGTAATGGTGGTAGGGCTAAGTTAGCAAGATTGGCAATGAATCATCAGGCGGCTATCAGGGGGAGAACTATTTGTAGTCCTCGTGCTAGAAGTAATGTTCGGCTGTGAATACGTTCATAGTTGGTGTTGGCTAAACAGAATAGTGCCGAGGATACTAGTCCGTGAGCAATTATTAAAATAATTGCGCCTGTAAAGCCTCATGGTGTTTGGATGAGAATTCCCCCTGCTACCAGTCCTATGTGGCTTACTGATGAGTAGGCGATTAGGGATTTGAGGTCTGTTTGTCGTAAGCAAATTGATCCTGTTATAATAATTCCTCAAAGGGCCAGGATAATGAAGGGGTAGGCTATTTCTTTGGTAAGTGGATTAAGCATAATCATTATTCGTATTATGCCATATCCACCTAGTTTTAGTAGAACTGCAGCCAGGACCATAGATCCTGCAATTGGGGCTTCTACGTGAGCTTTAGGAAGTCACAGGTGGACTCCATACAGAGGTATTTTTACTAGGAAGGCGATTAGGCAGCCTGCTCACCAGATTTTATCTCCTCAGGACGATAAGTTGAGGGGTTGAGAATATTGAATGGTAATTATGGATAGTGTGCCTACGTCTTTTTGGAGAATTAGTAGGGCTACCAGTAGGGGTAGGGAGCCTGCTAGTGTATAGAATAAAAAATAAGTGCCTGCATTCAGTCGTTCTGTTTGATTGCCTCATCGTGTAATAATAATTAGAGTGGGGATTAGGGTAGCTTCAAATATAATATAAAATATAATAATTTCGGTGGCCCCAAAGGCTATGATTAGGAATGTTTGTAGGGAGGTTAATAAGGTAATGTAGGTTCGTTGTCGGTTTGTTGGCTCTGTGGAAATGTGGTTTTGGCTTGCCAAGATCATTAACGGGAGGAGCCAGCATGTGAGGACAAGCAATGGGGTTGATAAAGGATCTGTTGCTATATATAAATTTGAAGTAGATCATCCCGTTTCTGAGTTTCATTTTAATCAGGATAGGCTAAGTAGGGCAATTACTATGCTTTGGGCGGTGGTTGTTGTTCACAATCATTTTTGGGGTACCAATCAGATTGTGGGGTAAAGTATTAGTGTGGGAATTAGGATTTTTAGCATTGTAGAAGATTTAGGTTTTGGAGTCGGTCAGTGCCGTGGGTTCGGGCAGTAGCAACTAGTAGGGCTAGACCAGCGCTAGCTTCGCACGCTGAAAATGCAAGAAGAAGTATTGGGGCTGCTGAGTAGGCAGTCGATTCTAATTGTAATGTTCATAGAGACAGGGCAATAAATAGTGATAGTATTATTCCTTCCAAACATAGTAGAGCTGAGAGTAGATGGGTTCGATGGAATGCTAGGCCTATAAGTCCTAGAATAAATGCTGAGCTGAAGCTGAAATGTACTGGGGTCATAAGATGATTATGGACTTGAACCATAATTTTCTGAGCCGAAATCAGGGGTCTTACTTTGGACTAATCATCTATTCAGCTCATTCTAGGCCACCTTGAATTCACTCATACACGAGTCCTAGTGTAAGTAAGATTAGTACGGCGGTTGCTCAGAAAAAGGTTTCAGTGGGGTTTAAAAGTTGATTTCCTCATGGTAGGGGGAGGAGTAGAGCAATCTCTAAGTCAAATAGTAGAAATAGAATAGCAACTAGGAAGAATCGAAGTGAAAATGGTAGGCGTGCTGAGCCTAGGGGATCAAATCCACATTCGTATGGGGATAATTTTTCTGCGTCGGGGTTTATTTGGGGTAACCAAAAGGCTACGGTTGCTAATACTAAGCATAAAATAGTTGCGATAGTTAAAATTACTATAATTAAGTTCATTATCTTTCCTTGGATTTTAACCAAGACTAAATGATTGGAAGTCACTTGTACTAACTTTAATACTAGAAAGATTATGAGCCTCATCAGTAGATAGAGACGTAAAGGAATAGTCAAACTACGTCAACAAAGTGTCAGTATCAAGCAGCTGCTTCAAATCCAAAATGGTGTTCTGATGTAAAATGGTATTGTACTTGTCGTAATAGACATACTGCTAGGAAAGTTGTTCCAATAATTACGTGTAGGCCGTGAAAGCCTGTGGCTACAAAAAAGGTTGAACCATATACCCCGTCTGCAATGGTGAAAGGGGCTTCGTAGTATTCTATTGCTTGGAGGGTTGTAAAGTAGAGGCCTAAAATAATTGTTAGAATAAGGGATTGGATTGCTTGCTTTCGTTCCCCTTCCATTAGGCTGTGGTGGGCTCAAGTTACTGTAACTCCTGAGGCCAGTAGCACGGCTGTGTTTAGTAGAGGAACTTCAAACGGATCTAGGGGAATAATCCCAGTTGGTGGTCAGCATCCCCCAAGTTCTGGGGTTGGTGCTAAGCTTGAGTGGAAAAATGCTCAGAAGAAACCTAGGAAGAAGAATACTTCTGATGTAATAAATAAAATTATTCCATATCGGAGCCCTTTTTGGACTGGGGGTGTGTGATGTCCTTGGAATGTGCCTTCTCGAATAATGTCTCGTCATCATTGATATATAGTTAGGAGTGTTAAGGTGAAGCCTAGTATTATCAGGGTTGTTGAGTGGAAATGGAATCAGATTGCGAGTCCCGATGTTATAAGGAGGGCGGCAATTGCACCGGTGAGGGGTCATGGGCTGGGGTCTACTATATGATATGCGTGTGCTTGGCGGGCCATTAGACAGATTCTTGTAGGTATAGGCTTACTAGTAATACAAATACGTAAGCTTGAATTACGGCTACTGCTAGTTCTAAGACTGATAGTAATAGTAGTAGTACTATTGTTAGAGCAGATACGGCAGGTATCATGAAGAATAGATTGAATGCGGCTGTACTAATTAGTTGAATTAGGAGGTGTCCAGCTGTTAGGTTGGCTGTGAGTCGGACTCCAAGTGCGATTGGTCGAATAAATAGGCTAATTGTTTCGATAATAATCAGGACCGGAATTAGTGGGCCCGGAGTTCCGACTGGAAGTATGTGGGCTAGTGTGTGGGTAAGTTGTTTACGTACACCAATAAGGACAGCAGCCAATCATAGGGGTACTGCTAAGCCTATATTTAAGGATAGTTGGGTTGTGGGTGTAAATGTATATGGTAAAATACCTAGAAGATTTAGTGTAATAAGGAAAATTAGGAATGAGGCTAATAATAGTGCTCATTTGTGACCTCCTGGATTAATAGGAAGAAATAATTGATGTGTAAATTGACGGATAAATCATGCTTGTAAGGTTAATAGTCGGTTATTTGAATACCGATTTTGTGGGGTTGGGTAGAGCACTCAGGGTAGGGTAAGTGCAAGTACAATTAGTGGAATTCCTATATATGAGGATAGAGAAAATTGGTCGAAGAAGCTTAGTGTCATGGTCAGGTTCAGGATGTTAAGTGTGTTTCTTTTGCAGTTCGTGTAGTAGGTTCATTGGTAAATGAGTGTCCTATAATTTTGGTTGGAATAATAGTTAAAAATACTAATCATGAGAATAGTAGAATTAGAAATCAAGGGGCGGGATTAAGCTGTGGCATGTCACTAGGGGTGGTTGGGGGCCACCAGTCTTTAGCTTAAAAGGCTAACGCTACTCCCGGTTTAGCTTCTTAGTGAGGCATCTTCTAGTATTGAAGAGGATCAGTTCTCAAAGTGTTCGAGGGGTACTGCTTCAACAACGATTGGTATAAAGCTGTGGTTAGCACCACAAATTTCAGAGCATTGTCCATAATAAACGCCAGGGCGGGAGGCGATAAATGCCGTTTGGTTTAGTCGTCCTGGGACTGCATCCATTTTTACTCCGAGAGCAGGTACGGCTCATGAGTGTAAAACATCTTCAGCTGAGACAAGAACACGTACAGGGGACTCTATAGGTACAACTATTCGGTGATCAACTTCTAAAAGTCGGAATTGTCCCGGTGTAAGGTCTTGTGTGGGTACTATATAAGAATCAAAACCTAGGTCTTTATAATCTGTGTATTCGTAACTTCAGTATCATTGGTGACCGATGGCTTTAACAGTTAGGTGTGGGTCATTAATCTCATCTATCAAATAGAGGATTCGTAAAGATGGGAGTGCAATTAGGATAAGAATTACCGCAGGGAGAATAGTTCAGACAATTTCAATTTCTTGGGAGTCTAGAATATATTTGTTTGTTAGCTTGGTTGACACCATAGCTACAATAATGTAAAGTACTAGGGTGCTGATTAAAAACACGATTATAAGGGCGTGATCGTGAAAGTGGAGGAGTTCTTCTATAACAGGGGAGGCCGCGTCTTGGAATCCTAATTGTGAGGGATGTGCCATTATAGCTTAAGCTCAAGGCACGCAGGGGTTTAACCTACAATTCTGCCTTGACAAGGCAGTATAATATCAATTTTATTAGTGCCTTATTGACGGAAGAAAGTGGCAGAGTGGTTATGCGGCTGGCTTGAAACCAGCATATGGGGGTTCAATTCCTTCCTTTCTCGTTTACCTGATTGTACTTGTACAAAAGCAGGCTCTTCAAATGTGTGGTATGGTGGAGGGCAGCCATGTAATCATTCTACATTAGTGGCGGTTAGTTCTACAGATATAACTTCTCGTTTAGCTGCGAATGCTTCCCATAAAATGAATAAGAATATAATAACTGCGACTAGTGAAATTAATGATCCAATAGAAGATACTGTATTTCATAGGGTGTAGGCGTCTGGGTAGTCTGAGTAACGTCGTGGCATACCGGCTAATCCAAGGAAGTGTTGTGGGAAGAAGGTTAGGTTTACTCCCAGGAATATAACACCAAAGTGGATTTTTGTTCAAGTACTGTGAAGTGTATAACCTGAAAATAGGGGGAATCAATGAACAAAGGCCCCCATGATTGCAAATACGGCACCCATGGACAAGACATAGTGGAAATGGGCTACTACATAGTATGTGTCATGTAGTACAATGTCTAAAGATGAGTTAGCTAGGACAATTCCTGTTAGTCCTCCTACCGTAAATAGGAAAATGAAGCCCAGGGCTCATAGTAGTGGTGTGTCTCATTTAATTGATCCGCCATGCAGAGTGGCTAGTCAGCTAAAAACTTTTACTCCTGTTGGGATGGCGATGATTATTGTAGCAGAGGTGAAGTAGGCACGAGTATCAACATCTATTCCCACCGTAAATATGTGGTGGGCTCACACGATAAATCCCAGCAGTCCAATGGCTATTATAGCTCAAACCATGCCTATATACCCGAATGGTTCTTTTTTACCAGCGTAGTAGGCAACAATGTGTGAAATTATTCCAAATCCGGGTAAAATTAAAATATAGACTTCTGGGTGTCCGAAGAATCAGAATAAATGTTGATATAGGATTGGGTCACCTCCTCCTGCTGGATCAAAGAAGGTTGTATTTAGATTTCGGTCTGTGAGAAGTATTGTAATGCCAGCGGCTAGTACAGGGAGTGATAGGAGCAGGAGGACTGCGGTAATTAGTACAGCTCACACAAATAGTGGTGTTTGATATTGTGAAATGGCAGGGGGTTTTATATTAATAATTGTGGTAATAAAGTTAATTGCCCCGAGGATTGAAGAAACTCCGGCTAAATGGAGTGAGAAGATAGTTAGGTCAACGGATGCCCCGGCGTGTGCCAGGTTACCTGCTAGTGGGGGGTAAACAGTTCAACCTGTACCAGCCCCGGCTTCTACGCCTGAGGAGGCTAGTAGAAGAAGAAATGATGGAGGAAGAAGTCAGAAGCTTATGTTATTTATTCGTGGGAAGGCCATGTCTGGGGCCCCGATCATTAGGGGTACTAGTCAGTTTCCGAAGCCACCAATTATAATTGGTATTACTATAAAGAAAATTATTACGAAGGCGTGTGCTGTAACGATTACATTGTAAATTTGGTCGTCCCCTAGTAGGGCCCCAGGTTGGCTTAATTCTGCTCGAATTAAGAGGCTTAGGGCAGTGCCGACCATGCCGGCTCAGGCACCAAATACTAAGTAGAGAGTTCCGATGTCTTTGTGATTAGTTGAGAAGAATCAGCGGGTGATTGCCACAGGTAGGGTGGCTGAATGTTTAAGCGGTGGATTGTAGCTCCATGTACAGAGGTTTAATTCCTCTCCCTCCCAAGCCTCGTGGTGTAGAACACATCAGATTGCAAACCTGAAGATGTAGGCTCACTGCCTGCCGGGGCTTCCTCCCGCCCCTTCCCCCCCCCCGGGGGCGGGAGGAAGAGTAGATGAATGCTCGCTGGTTAGAGCGCTTAGCTGTTAACTAAGAGTTTGTAGGATCGAGGCCTTCTCATCTAGAAAGGCTTTGGCTTAATTAAAGCGTCTGAGTTGCATTCAGAAGATGTGGGATAAAGTCCTGCAAGTCTTAGCAGAGACTAGGAGATTTTCACTCCTGCTTAAAGCTTTGAAGGCTTTTGGTCTTGATGTTATCCTAAGTCTCTAGGAGGTAAGGGCTAGCATGGCTGGGGTAATTGGGAGTAGTATTAGTGCTGCGGTCATGCTTAATGATAGTGGTATTATTGCTTGATTAGATTTTAGTCGTCAAGGTGATATTGTGTTAATAATATTAGGGGAAATAGTAAGGGTTATGGCATAACATAGTCGTAAATAAAAGAATAGGCTTAGGAGGGCAGCTAGTGCTATGATGGTGGCTGTTAGTGGAAGATCTTGTTTAGTCAGTTCTTGTAGGATGAGTCATTTGGGTATAAATCCTGTCAAGGGTGGTAGACCCCCTAGGGAGAGAAGTGCTAGTATAGCCATTGTTACTAGGGCTGGAGTTTTTGGTCATGTTAATGCTAATGTATTAATTTTAGTGGCTGAGGTATTTTTCAGGGTCAGGAAGATGGCTGATGTTATGAGGATATACATGGCTAGATTTAGTAATGTGAGATTTGGTATTAATTGTACTACAATAATTATTCATCCTAGATGGGCGATGGATGAATAGGCTAGGATTTTTCGGAGTTGGGTTTGGTTAAGGCCTCCCCATCCTCCCACAATGGCTGATATTAGTCCCAGGGTTATCAGTACTGTTGGATCAACTGTTGGAGCAATTTGGTAAATTAGGGCAAATGGGGCAAGTTTTTGTCAGGTTGATATAATTAATCCTGTGGTTAGGTCTAATCCTTGGAGTACTTCAGGCATTCAGAAGTGTACGGGTGCTAGTCCAATTTTTAGGGCTAGGGCTATTATAATCATTGTGGTTGCTAATGGATGTGAAATTTGTTGAATATTTCAATCTCCTATAATTCAGGCATTTGTTGTGCTGGCAAAGAGGATTAGGGCAGCCGCTGTGGCTTGGGTAAGAAAATATTTTGTTGTGGCTTCTACTGCTCGTGGGTGGTGTTGTTGGGCTATTAAGGGGATAACGGCTAATGTGTTAATTTCTAAACCTATTCAGGCTAACAGTCAGTGGGAGCTAGCAAATGTTAGTGTTGTTCCAATCCCTAGGCTAGATACCAGGATAGTCAATACATATGGATTCATTAGTAAAGGAAGGATTTTAACCAACATTTTTGGGGTATGGGCCCAAAAGCTTAATTAGCTGACTTTACTAGGAAGTGGTGTAGTGGAAGCACCAAGAGTTTTGATCTCTTGAGGATGGGTTCGAATCCCCTCTTTCTAAGGAAGTGAGGGGACTTGAACCCCTATTATCCACTCTATCAAAGTGGCCCTTAAGCATTCAGGCACAGTTCCTTATATTGTACTAGATCTGAGGGGGCAGGCCTGCTAGTGCAATTGGTAGGGCTAGGTGTCATAAAACTAGGGCTAGAGTGAGAGGTAGAAAATTTTTTCAAATTAGATGCATTAATTGGTCATAGCGGAATCGCGGGTATGATGCTCGTACTCATAAAAATATAATTGATAGTAATGAGGCTTTTGTTATTAGGTTAAGTGCTGTGAGTTCGGGGATGAGTGGTGTGTGAAATGCTCCTAGGAATAATACCACTGAGAGGGTATTTATCAGTAGAATATTAGCATATTCTGCTAGGAAAAATAGGGCGAAAGGTCCTCCTGCATATTCTACGTTAAATCCTGAGACTAGTTCAGATTCCCCCTCTGTTAGGTCGAATGGGGCCCGGTTTGTTTCTGCAAGTGTGGAAATATATCATATGGCTGCTAGTGGTCAGGCGGGGGCTACTAGTCAAATGGCTTCTTGGGCGACATTAAAAGTGTGGAGGGTAAATCCGCCTGCGAAGATAATTGTGGCCAATAGAATAAGTCCTAAGCTAACTTCATAGGAAATTGTTTGTGCTACAGCTCGTAGGGCGCCAATTAGGGCATATTTTGAGTTGGATGCTCATCCGGACCCTAGAATTGAATATACTGCGAGGCTTGACAGGGCTAGTACAAATAAAACTCCTAGGTTTATGTCTACTACTGGATAGGGGATGGGTATAGGTGCTCAGAGGGTTAGTGCTAAAGTCAGGGCAAGTATTGGTGTGGCTAAGAATAGGAATGGTGAAGATGTTGATGGGCGTACTGGTTCTTTAATAAATAGTTTGACACCGTCTGCGATTGGCTGTAGTAGTCCGTAGGGGCCGACTACGTTTGGTCCTTTTCGCAGTTGCATATATCCTAGTACTTTTCGTTCAAGCAGAGTCAGGAAAGCAACGGCTAGCAGTACGGGGACGATGAATGCTAGGGGATTAATGATGTAGGTAATTAGTAGATTTATCATAGCTAAGAAGAGGATTTGAACCTCTGAGGGAAAGGGCTTAGGCCTTTTGCAATTACCAGGCTCTGCCATCTTAGCGCGCCATTATCTTGGGCTATTTTATTGTCCCCCCTTTCTGTTTTAGTTGATTTCATCAGATGGGGGTGGGGCGTACTTTTAGAATTGGCCCCACTCCTTCCGGTCCTTTCGTACTAGGAAGGGTCACTGCATAGATAGAAACTGACCTGGATTACTCCGGTCTGAACTCAGATCACGTAGGACTTTAATCGTTGAACAAACGAACCCTTAATAGCTGCTGCGCCATTAGGATGTCCTGATCCAACATCGAGGTCGTAAACCCTTTCGTCGATATGGACTCTGGGAAAGGATTGCGCTGTTATCCCTAGGGTAACTTGGTTCGTTGATCGGGCTTTGGCCCGGATCATTTTTGGTCAGATTTGTCTGTTGCTTAGAGTTGTGTCTCTTGGCTTTAAGGGCTTGGCCCTCAGTCCACATGGAGGCTTTATTTTCCTCCGCGGTCGCCCCAACCGAAGATATTCAGTCCATGTTCCGCTACGCTTTTGCCTTTTGTTTCCTTTTGGGTTTGTGGTTATTAAGCGCGGTTGGTCATATATCTTAAGCTCCATAGGGTCTTCTCGTCTTATGTTTATATACCCGCTTCTGCACGGGTAGATCAATTTCATTGACTGGGAAAAGGAGACAGCTGGGCCCTCGTGATGCCATTCATACGGGTCTTCATTTAAAAGACAAGTGATTACGCTACCTTTGCACGGTTAAAATACCGCGGCCATTTAACTTAGAGTCACTGGGCAGGCGGGACCTCTTATACTTTGGTTTTTGCAAGAGGCGATGTTTTTGGTAAACAGGCGAGGCCCGTGTTTGCCGAGTTCCTTCTTTTCCTTTGAGTCTTTCCTTTTTGCACTCCTGTGTTGGGTTAACGATATTTGTCACAGGTTTTTCTTGGTTATGATTATATCTTGTGCTTCCCTCTTTGGTTGGGTTCGTTAATTGTCAGTGGGGTGTCCGATCTGACTTACACATGTGCTAGGAGAAGGTCGTGCCTTCTTATTACTTATTTTAGCATTGTCGCCTCTATATTTGTATAGAGCGGCTTAGTACTTTTAGAGGAGTAGGATTTATTATCAGTATAATAGGTTTTTGTTCTGCCTGAGCTTTAACGCTTTCTACTCAGATGGCTGCTTTTAAGCCCACTGAAGCGGATTACCTTATTTATTATGATCCTTATCCATCTTTTAAGGTTGTATTCTTTGTCAAAGGAGCTGTACCTCTTTTGACTAACTCTCATGGCTGTCTTTGGTTCTTATTTGGTAAATACTTTACCACTTGATTGAAGGAGGCCATGGGGCTGAACTAATATCCATTTCCTAAGCAACCAGCTATAACTAAACTCGTTAGGTCTGTCACCTCTACTCGGAGATCTTCCCACTCTTTTGCCACAGAGACGGGTTGGCCCTGGATAGGCTGTCTCGGAGTAGCTCGTTTAGTTTCGGGGTGTCAGACTTAAGTGCTCTTTGCCTGAATTTTACTGGCTAAATCATGATGCAAAAGGTACGAGGTTAAATCTCTGCTTTTTTGTGCTTTAATGAGTTATTTCATTTCTCTTTCAGCTTTCCCTTACGGTACTTTCTCTATAGCTCTAATTTCCTTTTCTGTCGCCCATACTAAGGTGGGAAAATGGTTTGTTTAGTACTTTTAAAAACATGTTGGGTTATATATGTTTGTTCATTTTGGTTATCATTTTTAGGCTAGCTTTACAGCTCAGAACGATCCGACTTGCACGGATATCTTCTCGGTGTAAGGGAGGTGCTTTTCTGTTTTAGCCACGTTCTGCTTATTCCAAGTGCACCTTCCGGTACACTTACCATGTTACGACTTGTCTCCTCTTGTTCGGTTATGATGTTTTAATTAAATTTTTGTACCATGTTAGGGGAGAGTGACGGGCGGTGTGTGCGCGTCCCAGAGCCGGCTTCAAAAGAACACTCTGCTTTCTTTTTACTGCTAAATCCACCTTCAGACACCAGTTTCATGGTAGTCGTTCGTAATATTCTGTCTTGCAGAAAATGTAGCCCATTTCTTCCCACCCCATACGCTACACCTCGACCTGACGTTCTGGGTTGTACCCATCTTGCTTACTATTAGTCCTTCACAGGGTAAGCTGACGACGGCGGTATATAAACGGGGTTGGCAAGGGGTGGTGAGGTTAAACGGGGGTTATCAGTTCTAGAACAGGCTCCTCTAGGTGGGTCTGGGGCACCGCCAAGTCCTTTGGGTTTCGAGCTAATGCTTGTAGTCCCCTGGCGGATAATATTTGTACCTTATTATCAGGGTTTATGGCTGAGCATAGTGGGGTATCTAATCCCAGTTTGTTTCTCAGCTGTCGTGAGTTCTAGGTGCTTTTTGTTAAAGCTACTTTCGTAATGGGGCCTCGCGCCCTCGGATGCGTATGACGGCCCGGAGGGTTTTTGGCTTTAGTTGTTTAGCGTCCTATAATCACGCTTTACACCGATAGCTGTTAACTTGGGCCTCTCGTATAACCGCGGTGGCTGGCACGAGTTTTACCGGCCCTTTTAACTTTAACTGAGTCAAGCTTTCGCTTATGGCTCAATGTTTATCACTGCTGAATTCCCTTGGGGGTGTGGCTAAACAAGGCGTCTTGGGCTGCATAGTGCGTGCCTGATACCTGCTCCTCGTCTCCGGAGGGGGGATCGAGGGCATCCTCACTGGGGTGCGGATACTTGCATGTGTAATTTTGGTTAAAGCCGACAGTAAAGCCAGGACCAGGCCTTTGTGCTTGTGGAGCTTTTTAGGGCCCATCTTAACATCTTCAGTGTTATGCTTTAGTTAAGCTACACTAGC